CGATTACTTCATTTATTTATTCACTTAATCTTTTTCTATCTATTTTATATATATCAATAAAATTTATATCAATAAAATATAAATCGATTTTTGTCGTTCTAAAAGACACTCTTTTATAGTAACAATAATAAATTGAGTATGAGATAAATAGAACAAAAGAGGAAATAGCAAAGAAACAAAAAGGTTATACAAGGCTATATACAAATCATCCACATTTTTTTATTTTCATTAATTGAATTTTATTTGTTGATTAGGGCGAAGTTCCGTAAAAACCCCCGCCCTTTTTGAAATATCATGAACAGTTCCTGTAGGTTGAGCACCTTTTTCAAGGAAATATAGAATAGCAGGAACATTTAAATAGATTTGATTCTTTATCGGGTCATAAAAACCCACTTTACGAAGATCTCTTCCCTCTCGTCGGGATCGAACATCAATTGCAACGATTCGATAAATGGCTCATTGGGATAGATGAACAATACTCCCCCCCCCTAGAAACGTATAAGAAGTTTTATCCTCGTACGGCTCGAGAAAATTCTAAATTATGTCTATGTATAGAATCATAATATCAAATAGATCCATAAAATCATCAAATTCATTATATTATTGATTTTAGTTTAAATACTTTTTCTTAGTCTTCCCCCCCCCCCCCAAAAAAAAATTATTTGTATCCTCATAACTCAAGTTGAATAACTCTCAAATAACTCAAAAGAAACCTTTTAGGTATTAAATTTATTGAGTGGTCTCTAACCCTTTTTGTCTGTCTCCTTTAGAATCTATTTTGATTCTTAAATATGATCTGGTTGTTGAGACAATTGAAAACGGTATTTCCTTGTTCCAGGATCTTTATCTTTGCCTTGAATCATTGGGTTTAGACATTACTTCGGTGATCTTTAAATCGTTTCAAAACGGCAGCAACATACCATTTTTTGTGATTTCTTTCTATCAAAGAATCGTATGAATGGTTGATTCCTACGTAATACACTTTACTTTTGATTTGATCAAAAGAGTTTTACCAATTCCAACAAAATTAACTTTTAAATTTTATCGAATTGGATCCTTTAGATTTATATATCTAAAATATACTTACGAAGTTGTTCCAATTTATTGATCGATACTAACCTTAGATTCTTGCCCTTGAGAAATTAATCAATACGTTCTACTCGAGCTCCATCGTGTACTATTTACATGGCAACACTCTCAAAAATGAGAGTTCCAGTGGAACAGAACAAATAATGTCGAGCCAAGAGCACTTTCGTTCCTATATAATATAAAAAAGTGGTGGATGTAAGAATCCACAGCTGATCATGTCCTTCAAGTCGCACGTTGCTTTCTGCCACATCGTTTTAAACGAAGTTTTACCATAACATTCCTTCAGTTTGGAACCAGTATGTAATTGATTCAATTATGGAATCGTGAATAATCATCGGTTCGGTCGGTACATAATAATCTATACTTTTTTCTTCTATATGAAGAATGGATAATGTATGACGAAGTCTCAACAAGAATTCAATCAATTTAACCCCATTGTTTATAATTTTTTTTTAATTATAACTAACATAACATGAATAAATAAACACGAATAAACAAGTTATTTTGAATATCTATCTTCAAGTAACGTGATAGGATAAATTCAACAATTTCACACTTCTTAGAGTACCAAGAACTCATAAGAAATCATTAAAAAGATTTAATTGATTGAATAGTTTCCTACCCTATATCATTATTTGCATAAGGTTTTACAGTAAGTACCATTCGCTTTTTATCATCATTAAGAGAAAGATAAATCCATATTGGATTAAACCATCAATGATTAATAAAAAAAAAAGACTAATGTAAGGAAAGATTGAAGATTTAGGTTTAGGTTGTTATTTTTTCATATTTCATATTGTAAAATCAGCAATATTTAACAAATCAAAATTTCGTTTCATATGCGTGTTATTTGAACTCGATTAAATTTGTGAAAAAGATATGATTAATAAAAAAAAAAAAAAGAAATAAGAATCACATTCTATAACAATATTATACTCTTAAACGGAAGACTGGTCGAAAAGACAATCTTTATTTTGATATATTTTATTATGATATAGATTATGATATAGATATATATTTTCTTTTTTATTATAGATTAATAAAATTATAGATTAATAAAATGATCGTGGGTCAGGTATGTTCTGGGACGGAAGGATTCGAACCTCCGAATAGCGGGACCAAAACCCGTTGCCTTACCACTTGGCCACGCCCCATTTCTAGTCGACACTAATAAACACTAATATTGGTACTGGTTGTTCGTCAACTCAAGTCTAAATATCTATTATCTATAAAATAGATTACTAGAATTTTTATACATGTAGACGTAGAATTAAACGGAATTTATTGATCATTACATATAATTCAATTAAGATATTGTATGAAAGTATGGTTTATTCTATTCTCTTTTGATTTGAGAATTGAAGGATTTTTGATTGGGTGAGTTCAAATCAAAGAAAGTTTTTTGGTCTATCTTATTTTCTTTTTATTCATTTTTCTTTTCTATGAATAATAACATATTTATAATAATAAAATAAAAAAAAACTCAATTTATTAATAACTCAATCAAAATAAATAAAATACAATTATCCTCAAGAACAAAATGTTTGTTATGCTTAATATATTTAGTTTGATCTGTATCTGTCTTAATTCTGCTCTTTATTCAAGTAGTTTTTTCGTCGCCAAATTGCCCGAGGCCTACGCTTTTTTAAATCCAATCGTAGATGTTATGCCAGTAATACCCCTGTTTTTTTTTCTCTTAGCCTTTGTTTGGCAAGCTGCTGTAAGTTTTCGATGATATCTTTAATTTAATAATGTCTAGACAAATTCATGATTTATTGAAAAAAAAAAAAAATTCAAAGAAAAGAATTGATAAGATCAGATAAGTCTTACACCCTCAATTCAAATATTGAAATTCTTGTACAACCGCGAAAAATCTGGATCACCCCACTTTATTTCTTGGTGTCAAAATAAAAAATCAAAATAGTAGGGTATGCGGTATAAAAACGGAGAATCTATTCTCTTTTTTACTAAAAAAAATCTTGGAGATTATGTAATGCTTACTCTCAAACTATTTGTTTACACGGTAGTGATATTCTTTGTTTCTCTCTTTATTTTCGGATTCCTGTCTAATGATCCAGGACGTAATCCTGGACGTGAAGAATAAAAGATAAGGTTTTTGTTTTCCTTGCTTTATTTTTAAATGTTCTTAGTAGGATTTTATCTATTACACATTTTTAACTATAAAAAAAAAAAAGAGCTCGCGAAAAATTCGAAAGAAAATACCAAGTCATCAACAAAAACGGAAAGAGAGGGATTCGAACCCTCGGTACGAAAAACTCGTACAACGGATTAGCAATCCGACGCTTTAGTCCACTCAGCCATCTCTCCTCCCAATTGAAAAAGGATAATACTATGTTACATTATAAAAAATAAGGATTGAAAGAGCCCTTCATAATATATAATATTTTTTTTTCATCCGAGAGTGCTTTTTAGTTCCACGGCCCGGCTAAGTACTGACCAGGCCGGGCCCGCCATTTATTGTTCCAACGAATCATAAATAATTTTTTTTTATTTGAAAACTAAAATACTTGCTTGTTATTACGATTGGAAAAATAAAAACTCTTTTGATTTCTATGATATAGAATCAAATGATATCGAATCAAAGTGTCGTTTCTTATCTTAATTTTTTATATTTATTCTTTATTTTCTTTATTCCTTTTATTTTAGTTAAAGTAAATTTATTTTAGTTAAAGTAAATAAATAACAAAAAGGGAGCTGTGGATTCTTGCACAATACATTTTCATGTATGTTATGGCTTAAGTAGTTTTGTCGAGACGTCTAGGTCAAAAACCTCCGGCAAAAAAACACTTGTTATTTAGTTTTAGTTATTGAAATTTAATGAATTCTCTTTTCCGAATCTCATTGGGTTCTCTGATACAACACGTAAACGCTCTAATTTTCATGATTATTTTATGATCCTATCCTTTCTTTTTACTCTTTTAACTTTTTATTACGACCCATTTTCTTGTTCGACAAAAGGTTCATTTATATACAATAATCGGATTGTAGCGGGTATAGTTTAGTGGTAAAAGTGTGATTCGTTCTATAACCCTTTATATAGTTAAGGGGTCTTTCGGTTTGATTAATATTTCATTCCGACCAAAAACTTTATTTCTTAAAAGGATTTAATCCTTTACCTCTCAATGAAAAATTCGAGGAAGAATATACATTCTCGTGATTTGTATCCAAGAATCAATTAAAAATTGAAAAATTGGATTATGAGATTACGAAACATAATTTTTTTTTTTTAATTAGATCAATACTTCTAATTGAATAAGTATGAGTAAAGGATCCATGGATAAAGATAGAAAGTGGCTTTCTAATCGTAACTAAATCTTTAATTTGGAATTTGTATTACGGAAATTGAAGCAAAATGGCTATTAAACAATGACTTTGGTTTACTAGAGACATCGACAAATTGTTTTAGCTCGGTAGAAACAAAAAGCTTTTCCTAAGGATTCTCTCACATAGAAATAGAGAACGAAGTAACTAGAAAGGTTGTTATAATATAATCCCCCTCTTTTCTATAGGGATCGTCTAGAAAGCGGGTTGTTCTGAATACATTCAGACAGAAAAGCTGACATAGATGTTATGGGTGGAATTTTTTTTTTTCGTTCATGTCTTAATATAGGAATTTATACATCTTCCATAAAGGAGCCGAATGAAACCAAAGTTTCACGTTCAGTTTTGAATTAGAGACGTTAAAAATGATGAATCAACGTCGACTATAACCCCTAGCCTTCCAAGCTAACGATGCGGGTTCGATTCCCGCTACCCGCTTTTACTTTATTTTTTTATTAAATTAATATTAATAAGAAATAAGAAAAAAATAGAATGAAATATTTTGAGATTTTTATTATTTTATAAAAAATTTTATGAATATAATTAATGTAATGCATCATTGACTTGAA